TTTATATATTTATATAAAATTTATTAAAAATGGTTTAATAAATTTTTATAGGATGTTTATTTATATATATATACACATATATACGCGTATGTGTACATATATATATATATAAATAAATATATATATTAAATATTTAAATTATAAAAATTATATTAATTAATTAAATTTTTAATTAATTATAAATATATATATATATATTAAATTTTTGTTTAATTAAAATATATATTTATAATATATTTTTATTTAATTAGAATTATAATTGATTTATAATTAAATTAATTTTTATAGTAATATTACTAGAAAAAAAATAAGAGAAATAATAAAAATTTATTAATGTTTATTAAATATATAATATAAAAAAAAAAAAAAAAAAAATCTATGCAAAAAATGATGTAAATAGATAAATTTTTTATATTTTATTTAATTTATTATAAATTTATTTTACATGTAAATTTTAGTGTTAAATTTTAATTATTTTAATAATAATTAATTTAAAATTACAGTAATTAAAATTAAAAATTTAAGAAATTAAGATTTAGTAATATTTAAATTAATAACTAATTTTGTGCCAGCAGTTGCGGTTAAACAAAAGTTAAATTAAATTATTTCAGTATATAATAAATAATATAAAATTAAATAAAATATTAAATTATTAAGTGAAATTTTAATTTAATTAAAATTTATATTAAAATTATGATTTAATAAATTTTATTTTAAACTAGGATTAGATACCCTATTATTAAAAATTTAATTTAAAATACTAAAATAGTAAATAAAATATTATTGAAACTTAAATAATATGGCGGTATTTTAGTTCATTTAGAGGAATCTGTCTGTTAATTGATAATCCACGAATAAATTTACTTAATTTATAATTTTGTATATCATTGTTAAAAAAATATTTTTAAATAATAATAATATTTTAAAATTTAAAATAAAATTTAATTCAGATCAAGATGCAGATTATAATTAAGTTTAAGATGGATTACAATAAATTTATTTAAATGAATAGAATTTTGTAAAATTTAATTGAAGGTGGATTTAAATGTAATTTTAATTAATTTATTAAAATGATTAAAAATTAAAATATGTACATATTGCCCGTCACTTTCATTTTAAAATTGAAATAAGTCGTAACAAAGTAGAGGTACTGGAAAGTGTTTCTAGAATGAACAAATTAGAGCTTGATAAGTATTTCATTTACATTGAAAAGATATTAAATTAATTAATTAATTTGAGGGGTAAAATTAATAAAATATAAATAATAAAAAAATTTTTAATATTGGGGGGTATTAAAGTATTTTTTTAAAAAAAAATAATTAATTTTATAGTAAATTAGTATTGAAAAAGAAATTTGAAATATATGAAAATAAATTATTTAAAAAGTAATTTTTATTTAATGTATCTTGTGTATCAGAGTTTATTAAAAAATATATTTTTTAATAAATAATCTCGAATTTAAAAGAGTTAATTAATTATAAAAGTTAATGTAGAAAAATTATTTTAAATAATTAATTTGAAATGAAATGTTAATCGTTTTTAAATATATCTAGTTATTTTAGAAAAAAATTTAATTTTAAATTTAAAAAATTTTATTTATAATTATAATTATAAATAAAATTTTAAAATTAAATATATTAAGGGATAATCTTTAATATAAAAATTTATAATAAATTAAAGTTAAAATAAAAATTTTAAAATTTATATTGTTTAAAAATTATAATTTATTATAAAAAATTTTATTTATAATAAAATTTAATTAAAAATTTAATTTTTTATAAAATGATAATAAAAATAAAAAAAAAATTAAAAATAATGATAAAATTAGTATATTATTATTAAAAATATAATTTAATTGATTAAAATTAAATTAAAGGAATTCGGCAAAATTTTATATTCACTTGTTTATCAAAAACATGTCTTTTAGTTAATAATTTAAAGTCTAATCTGCCCACTGATAATATATTAAAGGGCTGCAGTATATTGACTGTACAAAGGTAGCATAATCAATAGTCTTTTAATTGAAGACTTGTATGAAAGATTTGATGAAATATAAACTGTCTCTAATTTATTAATAAAATTTAATTTTTTAGTTAAAAAGCTAAAATAAATTTAAAAGACGAGAAGACCCTATAGAGTTTTATATTAAATAAATTTAATATTATTTATATAAATAAAAATTAAGAATAAATTTAATATTTTATTGGGGTGATTGAAAAATTAATATAACTTTTTTTTAAAAAAATACATAAATAATTGAATAATTGATCCATATTTTATGATTAAAAGAAAAAATTACCTTAGGGATAACAGCGTAATATTTTTTTTTAGTACAAATAAAAAAAAAAGTTTGCGACCTCGATGTTGGATTAAGATAAAATTTAAATGCAAAAGTTTAAAATTTTGATCTGTTCGATCATTAAAATCTTACATGATCTGAGCTCAAACCGGTGTAAGCCAGGTTGGTTTCTATCTTTAGAAAAAAAAAATGTTTTAGTACGAAAGGATCAAATATTTTTAATAATTAAAATTTAATGAATATTAATAATTATTAATTATATATTATTTTGACAGAAAAATGTGATGATTTTAGAAGTCATAAATATATAATTATATTATATAAATAATATATGTTAATAAAGGATTTATATAATATTTTTATCGGGGTTTTAATTTTATTAATTGGAGTTTTAATTGGGGTTGCTTTTTTAACATTATTAGAACGAAAAGTTTTAGGTTATATTCAGATTCGTAAAGGTCCTAATAAAATGGGTTTGATAGGAATTTTACAGCCATTTTGTGATGCTATTAAATTATTTTCTAAAGAGCAAGTTTATTTAAATTATTCAAATTATTTTTCATTTTATTTTTCTCCTATTATAAGATTTATATTATCTTTAATAATTTGAATAGTAATTCCTTATATTTTTAATATAATTACTTTTAATTTAGGATTATTATTTTTTTTAAGTTGTACAAGAATTGGTGTTTATACATTATTAATTGCTGGGTGATCTTCTAATAGAAATTATTCTTTATTAGGTGGTTTACGGGCAGTTGCTCAAACAATTTCTTATGAGGTGAGATTATCTTTAATTTTAATATCAAATATTATTTTAATTTTAGGTTTTAATATAGTTAAATTTAGAGAATATCAATATATAATTTGATTTATATTAATAATGTTTCCTTTAAGAATATGTTTTTTATCATCTTTGATAGCTGAAACTAATCGTACTCCTTTTGATTTTGCTGAAGGTGAGAGAGAATTAGTTTCAGGGTTTAATGTAGAATATAGAAGAGGGGGGTTTGCTTTAATTTTTTTAGCTGAATATTCAAGTATTTTATTTATGAGATTATTATTTATTATTGTTTATTTAGGTGGTTATGATTTAAATTTAATATTTTATTTAAAATTAGTTTTATTATCTTTTTTTTTTATTTGAATTCGAGGTACATTACCTCGATATCGTTATGATAAATTAATATATTTATGTTGAAAAAGATATTTACCTTTATCTTTAAATTATTTATTATTTTTTATAGGGTTAAAAATGATTTTAATATATAAAATAAATTTAGTATAAATTAATAGAATATTTATTCTTTCTTAAGTTTTCAAAACAAATGCTTATATACAAGCTCATTAATTAAAAGTTAAAAATTAGTTTATCTCAAAATTTATTTAGGATTGGATTAATAATAAAATAAGAAAAATAATTTAATGTTAAAATTTGACCTGTAATAATGTAAGGATTTTCAACAGATTGGGTTCCAATTCAAGTTAATAAAATAATTGTTGTAATAAAAAATCAAAATAAAATTTGATTTAAAGGATAAAATTGAATACCTTGAATTTTTTTATTATAGGTAAATGGTAAAATAATTAAAATTAAAATAGATATTACTAAGGCAATTACACCCCCTAATTTATTAGGGATGGAACGAAGAATAGCATAAGCAAATAAGAAGTATCATTCTGGTTGAATATGAATTGGGGTAACTAATGGATTAGCTGGGATAAAATTATCAGGATCTCCTAAAAGATAAGGATTAGTAAGAGAAAGAAAAGTTAAAATTGAAATTAAAATAATAAATCCAATTAAATCTTTAAATGTAAAAAATGGATGAAATGGGATTTTATCTAAGTTTCTATTAATTCCTAATGGGTTATTAGATCCTGTTTGGTGTAAAAATAATAAATGAATTATAGTTAATATAAGAATAATAAAAGGAAATAAGAAATGAAAAGTATAAAATCGAGTTAAGGTTGCATTATCAACAGCAAATCCTCCTCAAATTCAATTAACTAATATAGTTCCTAAATATGGAATTGCTGATAGAAGATTAGTAATTACTGTAGCTCCTCAAAATGATATTTGACCTCAAGGTAAAACATATCCTATAAAAGCTGTAGCTATTAATAGAAATAAAATAATAACTCCGATTATTCAAGTAAATTTTAGATTAAATGATTCATAATAAATTCCTCGTCCAATATGAAAATAAATACAAATAAAAAAAAAAGATGCTCCATTAGCATGTAATGTTCGAATTAATCAACCATAATTAACATTTCGACAAATATAATTAATTCTAAAAAAAGCTAAATCAACGTTAGCTGTATAATACATAGTTAAAAATAAACCTGTTAAAATTTGTATTATTAAACATAAAGCTAATAATGATCCAAAATTTCATCATGATGAAATATTTGTGGGGGTTGGTAAATCAATTAATGATCTATTAATAATTTTAATTACTGGGTGATTTTTACGAATTGGTTTATATAAATTTATCATTAGTTATTAAATGATCGTAAAGGACCAAAAAAAATATTTGTAATTTTTACAATTGCTACTAAAGTAATAAATAAATAAATAATTAATATAATTATTAAAAAATAATTTTGTTTATTATATAATTTAGATAAATTGAAATTATATTCATTATTAAAAAATAAATTTGAATTAAAAAAATTAATTATTTCATCATTAAAAGAAAAATTTATTCAAATTAAATTATTTTTAAAAAAAAATCTAAAAATTAAAATAAATAATATATAAATAATAAAAAATTTATTAATAAAATGAATTTTAAATAATTCATTTGATGCTACTCTTGATACATAAATAAATAAAATTAATAATCCTCCTAAAAAAACTAAGAAAAGGATATAAGAAAATCAGTAAGTATTAATTAATATACCTGAAATTAAACAAGTAAAAAAAGTTTGTATTAGAATTAGTAATCCTATTGCAAGAGGATGATTAATAAAATATAATAAAATTGAAATAGAAATTAATAAAATAGATAAAAATATTTTAAGAATATCAAAGAATAGTTTATAAAAATAATAATTTTGGAGATTATAGATAAAGAAAATCTTTTTCTTTGAAGTTTTTAAAGATAATTCTTATTTTTGATTTACAAGACCAAAGTTTTTTTTAAACTATAAAAACTTATATAAACAAATGTTAAATATAAGATTAGTAATTATTATTATATTTATATTTGGGAATATAATTTTTGTTTCTAAACATAAACATTTATTAATTGTATTAATAAGTTTAGAATTTATAGTATTAAGAATTTTTTTTTTAATATTATTATATCTTATATTTGTTAGTTATAGTTTATATATATTAATGGTATTTTTAGTTTTTTCTGTTTGTGAGGGGGCATTAGGGTTATCAATTTTAGTTTCTATAATTCGAACTCATGGAAATGATTATTTTCAAAGTTTTAATTTAATTTAATAATGAAATTTTTATTAATAATAANTTTTATAATTCCTTTATGTTTTAAAAAAAATATATTTTGATTGGTTCAAATATTATTAATATTAATTATATTAATATTTATAAATTCTACTATTAGTATTATAAATTTTTGTAGTTTAAGATATTTATTGGGTTATGATATAATTTCTTATGGTTTAATTTTATTAAGAATTTGAATTAGAAGATTAATAGTAATAGCAAGAGAAATATTATATAAAAATAATTTTTATTCTGATTTATTTTTATTTAATATTATTTTTTTAATAATAATATTATATATAACTTTTAGAGTTGTAAATTTATTTATATTTTATTTATTTTTTGAAAGAAGATTAATTCCAACTTTAATATTAATTATTGGTTGAGGGTATCAACCTGAACGAATTCAGGCAGGGATATATTTATTATTTTATACTTTATTTGCTTCTTTACCTTTATTATTGAGAATTTTCTATATTTATAAAAGTATAAATTATATAATAATTTATTTTTTAAAATTTTATGATTATAATTTATTAATTTTATATTTAAGTTTAATTATTGCTTTTTTAGTAAAAATACCAATATATTTTGTTCATTTATGACTTCCTAAAGCTCATGTAGAAGCTCCAATTTCTGGATCAATAATTTTAGCTGCAATTATATTAAAGTTAGGGGGGTATGGTCTTTTACGGGTTATAATTATTTTACAGAAGATTAATTTAAAAATAAGATTTATTTGAGTGGTAATTAGTTTAATTGGTGGTTTTTATATTAGAATAAAGTGTTTTTGTCAAATTGATATAAAATCTTTAATTGCTTATTCATCTGTGGCTCATATGAGATTAGTGATTGGAGGAATTATAACTATAAATTATTGAGGTTACATAGGATCTTATATTTTAATAATTGGCCATGGTTTATGTTCTTCTGGAATATTTTGTTTGTCTAATATAAATTATGAACGTTTAAATAGTCGAAGATTATTTATTAATAAAGGAATAATGAATTTTATACCTTCAATAAGTTTATGATGATTTTTATTAATATCTTCTAATATAGCTGCTCCTCCATCATTGAATTTAATAGGTGAAATTAGATTAATTAATAGATTAATAAGATGATCTTGAATAAGAATAATCATATTAATACTTATTTCATTTTTTAGAGCTGGTTATAGTTTATATTTATATTCTTATACTCAACATGGAAAATATAATATAAGAGTTTATAGTTTTTATACTGGAACTTCTCGAGAATACTTATTATTATTATTACATTGATTACCTTTAAATATTTTAATTATAAAAATTGATTACAGAATAATTTGATTTTACTTAAATAATTTAAAAAAAATATTGATTTGTGGAATCAAATATATGGAAAATATTCATTTTAAGTCATTAATAAGTTTTCTATTTGTTTTATTAGATTTTTTTTTTTATTTTTTTTTATATTAATTAATTTTTTTATAATAATTTATTTTATTATAATAAATATAATTGTTTTTTTAGAGTGAGAGATTATTTCTTTTAATTCTATAAATATTGTATTTTCTATTCTGTTGGATTGGATATCTTTATTATTTATAATATTTGTATGTTTAATTTCTTCTTCAGTTATTTTTTATAGAAAAAGTTATATAAAATCAGAATTGAATTTAAATCGATTTATTATTTTAGTTTTATTATTTGTATTTTCAATAATTTTGTTAATTATTAGACCTAATATGATTAGAATTTTTTTAGGGTGAGATGGTTTAGGTTTAGTTTCTTATTGTTTAGTAATTTATTATCAAAATATTAAATCTTATAATTCTGGGATGTTAACAGCTTTATCAAATCGAGTAGGAGATGTTATAATTTTAATATTAGTTTCTTGAATATTAAATTATGGAAGTTGAAATTATATTTTTTATTTAAATTTTATAAGTAATGATTTTTCTATAAAAATTATTAGATTTTTTGTAATTATTGCAGCTATAACAAAAAGAGCTCAAATTCCTTTTAGTTCTTGGTTACCTGCAGCAATAGCTGCTCCAACACCAGTTTCTGCTTTGGTTCATTCTTCTACTTTAGTAACTGCTGGAGTTTATTTATTAATTCGATTTAATAATGTATTAGTAGAAATATTTTTTTTAAAATTTTTATTATTATTTTCTGGATTAACTATAATAATAGCTGGTATTTGTGCAAATTATGAATTTGATTTAAAAAAAATCATTGCTTTTTCTACATTAAGACAATTAGGTTTAATAATAAGAATTTTAAGAATAGGATTTTATGATTTAGCTTTTTTTCATTTATTAACTCATGCTATGTTCAAAGCTTTATTATTTATGTGTGCAGGTGTTATTATTCATATAATAAATAATAATCAAGATATTCGTATAATAGGGGGGCTTAGATTTTATATTCCTTTAACTTCTTTATGTGTAAATATTTCTAATTTGGCTTTATGTGGTATTCCATTTTTAGCTGGATTTTATTCTAAGGATATAATTTTAGAAATAGTAAGAATGAGTAATTTAAATATATTAATTTTTTATTTATATTATTTTTCTACTGGATTAACTATATTTTATACATTTCGTTTATTAATGTATTTAATAATTAATGATTATAATTTATTATGTATTTATAATTTATATGATGAGGATTATGTTATATTAAAAAGTATGTTTATTTTACTTTTTATAAGATTGATTTCGGGGAGATTTTTAGGTTGATTAATTTTTTATTATCCTTATATAATTTATTTACCTATTTCTTTAAAAATAATAGTAATTTATGTTAGTATTTTAGGGATATTAATGGGTTACTTAATTAGTAATATGAGTATTTATTCTTTAAATAAATTTTTGATATTTTATAATTTAAGAACATTTTTAACATTAATTTGATTTTTACCTAATTTATCAACTTATGGTTTAAATTATTATTTTTTAAGTTTTGGTCAAATTTTAAGTAAAAATGTTGATATAGGTTGAAGAGAAATATATAGAGGTCAAGGAATTTATAAAATTATTAAGTTTTATTCTTTAATTAATATAATTTATCAAATAAATAATTTTAAAATTTATTTATTTAGATTTATTTTATGAATAATAATTTTTATTATTATAATTATAATTTATTTAAATAGCTTAATTAGAGTATAATATTGAAGATATTAGGGTGATTATTTTAATCTTTAAATATTTATAAAAAAATTTTTTTTATTTTTACAATGAAAATGTAAAGTTTTATTTAAACTATATAAACATAATAATATATAAGAAATATTAATGATTTTATTCACTAAAAATTAAGTTAGCAGCTTAATTATTATATATTTCTAATTGGAATTTCTATTCAATTTTATCATTAACAGTGATATACCTCTATTTGGTTTCAATTAATAAATAAGGAGTTTTTAACTCTATCTTTTAAGTCGAAATTAAATGCAAATTGCTTCTTATTTAAGATAAATTAGAAATTCTAATTTTATTTGAATGCAAATCAAATGTTTTTAATAAACTATAATCCTTAATTTGTTCAATTTAATATATTTTGATTTCATTCATGATAAAGTCCTATTAATAAAATAATAATAAAAAAAAAATTAATTTTAAATCAATTAATTAAATTAATTCTTATAAAAGTAGGAATTATAGGGAAAATTAAAGCAATTTCTACATCGAAAATTAAAAAAATTACTGTAATTAAAAAAAAATGTAGTGAAAATGGAATTCGAGATAATGATTTAGGGTCGAATCCGCATTCAAAAGGAGAACATTTTTCTCGGTCAAGAAAAGATTTTTTTGAAATAATAAATGAAATTATTATAAAAATGTTAGAGATAAAAATTATAATAAAAGATATTATTATTATTAAAATAATTATTTATATTAACAATAATTAAACTTTTTGATTGGAAGTCAAATATACTAAATATATTATATAAATAGTTAATTTCCTCATCAATAGATAGAAATATAAAGGAAAAGTCATACTACATCAACAAAGTGTCAATATCATGCAGCTGCTTCGAATCCAAAATGATGGGAGTTAGAAAAATGGTTATTTAAATGTCGAATGAAGCAAGTCAGTAAAAAAATAGTTCCAATAATTACATGTAATCCATGGAATCCAGTTGCTATGAAGAATGTTGATCCATAAATTCTATCTGCAATAGTAAAAGGAGCTTCAATATATTCATAAGCCTGAAGAATTGTGAAATAAATACCTAATAATACGGTAATTAAAAGACTTTGAGAAGTTTGAGTAAAATTATTTTCTATTAAAGCATGATGAGCTCATGTAACTGTAATACCTGAAGTAATTAAAATAATTGTATTAAGTAAAGGAATTTGGAAAGGATTAAATGATATAATTCTTAATGGAGGTCATATAGATCCAATTTCAATGTTTGGAGATAATCTACTATGAAAAAATGCTCAAAAAAATGAAATGAAAAAAAAAATTTCAGAAATAATAAATAAAATTATTCCTCATCGAAGACCTTTTGTAACTAAAATTGTATGTTTTCCTTGAAATGTTCCTTCTCGACAAATATCTCGTCATCATTGATATATAGTTAATAAAATAATAATATATCCTAAGATAATTAAATTTAAGTTAAAATTATGAAATCATTTTACTATTCCAGTAACTAAAGTTATTACTCCAATAGCTCCTGTTAAAGGTCATGGACTATAATCTACTAAATGATAGGGGTGATTGTGGTTAGATGTCATTAGTTAACTTCACTTGAATAAAGAGTTCTTAAAATAGTAATAACATAAGATTGAATAATAGCTACAGCAGATTCTAAAGTTAGTAAAAGAATTTGAATTAAAATTAAAATAATTAATAAATAACTAGGTATATTTGTTCCTGTATTTCTTAATAAAGTTAATAATAAATGACCAGCAATTATATTAGCTGTAAGTCGGACAGCTAAAGTTCCAGGTCGAATAATATTACTAATTGTTTCAATTAATACTATAAAAGGTATTAAAATAGTTGGGGTTCCTTGAGGAATTATATGAATGAATATGTGTTGGGTATTATTGATTCACCCAAAAATTATAAATCTTAATCATAAAGTTAATGATAAAGATAATGAAATATTTAAATGACTAGTTCTGGTAAAAATATATGGAAATAATCCTAAAAAATTATTAAATAAGATAAAAAAAAATAAAGTAATAAAAATGAAAGTTGATCCTTGGTATCTATTAGGCCCTAATAAAGTTTTAAATTCTCTGTGTAATTTTGAAGAAATAAAATTTCATAAAATAAAATGACGATTAGGAATTAATCAGAAAGAATAAGGAATAAATATTAATCCAATAAAAGTTCTTAATCAATTAATTGGTAAATTAAAAATATTAGTTGATGGATCAAAAATTGAAAATAAATTATTTATCATTTTCAATAATAATTATTTTTTAATAATTTTTTATTATTTTTTTTATAATTAATATTTTTATAATTAAAAATAAAATAATTTATAATATTAAAAATGAAAAAAATTATAATAAAATAAATTAAGGATAAAATTCAATTAATAGGTATTATTTGAGGGATAAAAGAATATTACTAATTTAAGTAATTATTTAAATTTGACATATTTATGTTATAAATTAACTAATTCTTTCATTAGAAGTAATTGCTAATTTACTATGAAATGGTTTAAGAGACCAATACTTGCTTTCAGTCATCTAATGATGAATAATTATTAATTCAATTGATAAAATTTTTAATTGAAATTCTTTCGATTACAATAGGTATAAAACTATGATTAGCTCCACAAATTTCAGAACATTGACCATAAAATATTCCAGGACGATTAATAAAAAATCTTGTTTGATTTAATCGTCCTGGGTTAGCATCTACTTTTACTCTTAGAGCTGGAATAGTTCATGAATGAATAACATCAGTGGCTGTAATTAAAATACGAATTTGATTATTTATAGGTAAAATAATTCGATTATCTACATCTAATAAACGAAAATTATTTAAATTATTAGGTGATTGAATTATATAAGAATCAAATTCTACATTATTAAAATCTGAATATTCGTAACTTCAATATCATTGATGACCAATTGATTTTAATGTAATTAAAGGGGTATTAAGTTCATCTAATAAATATAAAAGTCGTAAAGAAGGTAAAGCAATAAAAATAAGAGTAATTGCTGGTAAAATAGTTCAAATTAATTCAATTATTTGTTCTTCTAATAGGAATCGATTAGTATATTTATTAAAAAATAAACTAATTATTAAGTATGATACTAAAATTGTAATTATAATTAAAATAATTAAAGTATGATCATGAAAAAAAATAATTTGTTCTATTAGAGGAGAGGCTCTATTTTGATAATTAAGATTAGATCATGTTGCCATATTCTAAAAAAAGGATAATCCTTTATAAATGGGGTTTAAATCCATTACATATAATCTGTCATATTAGAAATTACTTAAAATAGGTAATTCATTATATGAATGTTCAGCTGGGGGTAAATTTTGATATCATTCAATAGATGAAGATATATTTAAAGGGAAAAGAATTAATCGTTGATTAATTATAGATTCTCAAATAATAAGTATTATTATAATTATTGAAAATAAGGAAATATAAGAACCAAATGATGAAATAATATTTCAAGCAATAAAACTATCAGGATAATCTGAGTAACGACGAGGTATTCCAGCTAATCCTAAGAAATGTTGAGGAAAAAAAGTTAAATTAACTCCAATAAATATAGAAATAAATTGAATTTTTAGTAAGTAAGGATTTAAAGTTAATCCTGTAAATAAAGGGTATCAATGAATAAATCCTCCAAAAATGGTAAATACGGCTCCTATGGATAAAACATAATGAAAATGAGCAACAACATAATAAGTATCATGAAGTGTAATATCAATAGAGGAGTTAGCTAAAACAATTCCTGTTAAACCTCCTACTGTGAATAAAAAAATAAATCCTAATCTTCATAATATTGAAGGACTATAATTAATTTGAGTTCCATGAAGAGTAGCTAATCAACTAAAAATTTTAATTCCTGTTGGAACAGCAATAATTATAGTAGCTGATGTAAAATAAGCTCGAGTATCAATATCTATTCCTACAGTGAATATATGATGAGCTCAAACAATAAATCCTAAAAGTCCAATTGCTATTATAGCATAAATTATACCTAAATAACCAAAAGTTTCTTTTTTACCTCTTTCTTGAGAAATTATATGAGAAATTATACCAAATCCAGGTAAAATTAAAATATAAACTTCTGGATGACCAAAAAATCAAAATAAATGTTGATATAAAATTGGATCTCCTCCTCCAGCTGGGTCAAAAAATGAAGTATTTAAATTACGGTCAGTTAAAAGTATAGTAATAGCTCCAGCTAATACAGGTAAAGATAATAGTAAAAGAAGGGCTGTAATACCAACAGATCAAATAAATAAAGGTATTTGATCAAAAGATATATTATTAATTCGTATATTAATAATGGTTGTAATAAAGTTAATTGCTCCTAAAATTGATGAAATACCGGCTAAATGTAATGAAAAAATAGCTAAATCAACAGAAGATCCACCATGAGCAATATTGGATGAAAGTGGGGGGTAAACTGTTCATCCTGTTCCTGCTCCATTTTCAACAATACTTCTTGAAATTAATAAAATTAAAGATGGGGGTAAGAGTCAAAATCTTATATTGTTTATTCGGGGGAAAGCTATATCTGGGGCTCCTAATATGAGTGGAATTAATCAATTTCCAAATCCCCCAATCATAATAGGTATTACTATAAAAAAAATTATAATAAAAGCATGGGCAGTTACAATAGTATTATAAATTTGATCATCGTTAATTAAAGATCCTGGGTTTCCTAATTCAGTTCGAATTAATAAACTTAATGAAGTACCTACTATTCCTGCTCAAATTCCAAAAATAAAATATAAAGTTCCAATATCTTTATGATTTGTTGAAAAAAGTCATTTTCGCAAATAAAATGGCTGAGAAATAAGCGATAAATTGTAAATTTATTAACGAGAAATATTCTCTTTTATTATATATATATATATATATATATATAGCTTTATATTCAAGTATGATATAAAATTGCAAATTTTATGGTGTAATAAAATAATACTAAGGCTTAAAGAAATTTCTTTATAAATAATTTTGAAGATTATTAGTTTATAATTAACTTAAAACCTTAAAAAAAAAAAGTTCTGATAATTATACCTAATAAGGAAATAAAATTAAAAAAATAAATATAAATTAAAAAATTATTTTTAATAAAAATTTTAAATCATTTTAATTTAAAAGAAAAAAATAATAATGAAGAATAAATAATACGAATATAAACAAATAAAATAATTAATCTTGATATAATAAATGTAAAAGAAATAATAAAAAAATTATTATTTAAAAGATAATTGATAACAATTCATTTAGGAAAAAATCCTAAAAATGGAGGTAAACCTCCTAAAGAAAGTAAATTAATTATAATTGAAATTTTTATTAAAAAATTTATATTAAAGAAAAATAATTGTCTAATAAAAAAAGTATTGATAATATAAAATAAAAAACATATAATAAATGTAAAAATTGAATAAAAAATAAAATAAATTATTCAAAGATTTTCTCTAATAACAATTGAGGAAATTATTCAACCTAAATTATTAATAGAAGAAAAAGCTATTAATTTACGTAAAGAAGTTTGATTAAATCTACCAATAGCTCCAATTAAGGTATTAAAAATTATAATAAAATATAAAAAATTTAAATTAAAATAATAAGATAATAAAATTATAGGGGTAATTTTTTGTCAGGTTATTAAAATAAAACAATTAAATCATGAAATACCTTCTATAATATTAGGGAATCAAAAATGGAAAGGAATTGATCCTATTTTTATTAATAAAGAAGAATTAATAATAATTGAAAAAAAATTATTAAAAAAAAAAATTTTTATAAAGAATAAACTTAATAAAATAGAGAATAAAAAATTAATTGAAGCAATAGATTGAGTAAGAAAATATTTTAATGAGGCTTCTGAATTTAATAGATTATGGGGGGTAGTAATAAGGGGGATAAATCTTAATAAATTAATCTCTAAACCAATTCAACATCCTAATCATGAATTAGAAGAAATGGAAATTAATGTTCTAAAAAATAAAATAAATAAAAAAAATATTTTATTAGAATTAGATAATAAAAGAATAAAAAATAAGAATAAAATTATTCTATAATGAAATTTATTCATATTATAAAATTATATTTTAGTGTAAGATGCACAATAATTTTTGAAATTATTAGGTATAGTTTAATTCTATAAAATATAATAAAGGTAAAAAAAAAAATTACATAATTTATTCTATCAGAATAATCCTTTAATCAGGCACTTTATTAATTTAAAAAAAAGGGATTTCCTTTATATTTGAGGTATGAACCCAAAAGCTTTCTTTAGCTTATTTTTAA